TATGCTTATTGGACTCTATATATTAACGATCGGGAATCGTCGAGGTATTTGTTCAAATAGGTATAATCCATGTAATCGAAGAAACTATCAAAATGAAACGGTTGACGATAATAAGTATACGAAAGAGAAAGAACCCTATTTTTGTAGTTCCTATGATGCACTTGGAGCTTATCGGCAGAAACGAATCAATTTAGATAGTCCTTTGTGGCTCCGGTGGCGACTCGATCAACGTGTCATTGCCTCAAGAGAAGTTCCCATCGAAGTTCAATATGAATCTTTGGGTACCTATCATGAGATTTATGGGCACTATCTAATAGTAAGAAGTGTAAAACTAATAGTAAGAAGTGTAAAAAAAGAAATCCTTTGTATATACATTCGAACAACTGCCGGTCATATTTCTTTTTATCGAGAAATAGAAGAAGCCATACAAGGGTTTTGTCGGGCCTACTCATACGATACCTAAGCTAAGTAATTATGTGATACCGTGGGAATTCGGTTCTCTACGGCTCAACCGGTATCATAATTCCTGAATTTCTACGTGAATCAAGATCGAGGAAAGGAAGTCTTCAAATCACTGACTCAAACCCATTGTCGAATCCTACTCAGCGGAATATGGAGGTACTTATGGCAGAACGGGCCGATCTGGTTTTTCACAATAAAGTGATAGATGCAACTGCCATGAAACGACTTATTAGCAGATTAATAGATCACTTCGGAATGGCATATACATCGCACATCCTGGATCAAGTAAAGACTCTGGGTTTCCAGCAAGCCACTGCTACATCCATTTCATTAGGAATTGATGATCTTTTAACAATACCTTCTAAGGGATGGCTAGTCCAAGATGCTGAACAACAAAGTTTGATTTTAGAAAAGCACCATCATTATGGGAATGTACACGCGGTAGAAAAATTGCGTCAATCCATTGAGATATGGTATGCTACAAGTGAATATTTGAGACAAGAAATGCATCCTAATTTTAGGATGACTGATCCTTCTAATCCAGTCCATATAATGTCCTTTTCGGGAGCTAGAGGAAATGCATCTCAGGTACACCAATTAGTAGGTATGAGAGGATTAATGTCGGACCCCCAAGGACAAATGATTGATTTACCCATTCAAAGCAATTTACGCGAAGGACTCTCTTTAACGGAATATATAATTTCCTGCTACGGAGCCCGCAAAGGAGTTGTGGATACTGCTGTACGAACATCAGATGCTGGATACCTCACGCGTAGACTTGTTGAAGTAGTTCAACACATTGTTGTGCGTAGAACAGATTGTGGCACTATCCGAGGTATTTCCGTGAGTCCTCGAAATGGGATGACGGAAAAAATTTGGATCCAAACACTAATTGGTCGTGTATTAGCAGACGATATATATATGGGTCTACGATGCATTGCCACTCGAAATCAAGATATTGGTATTGGACTTGTCAATCGATTCATAACCTTTCGAGCACAATCAATATATATTCGAACCCCCTTTATTTGCAGGAGTACATCTTGGATCTGTAGATTATGTTATGGTCGGAGTCCCACTCATGGCGACCTGGTCGAATTGGGAGAAGCAGTAGGTATTATTGCAGGTCAATCAATTGGGGAACCAGGGACTCAACTAACATTAAGAACTTTTCATACCGGTGGAGTATTTACAGGTGGTACTGCAGAACATGTACGAGCTCCTTCTAATGGAAAAATAAAATTCAACGAGGATTTGGTTCATCCCACACGTACACGTCATGGACATCCTGCTTTTCTATGTTATATAGACCTGTATGTAACTATTGAGAGTCAGGATATTCTACATAATGTGAATATTCCACAAAAAAGTTTTCTTTTAGTTCAAAACGATCAATATGTAGAATCAGAACAAGTGATTGCTGAGATTCGCGCTGGAACATCCACTTTCAATTTTAAAGAGAGGGTTCGAAAACATATTTATTCTGACTCAGAGGGAGAAATGCACTGGAGTACCGATGTGTACCATGCGCCTGAATATAGATATGGTAATGTTCATCTCTTACCAAAAACAAGTCATTTATGGATATTATCAGGAGGTCCGTGCAGATCCAGTATAGTCACTTTTTCGCTCCACAAGGATCAAGATCAAATGAATGTTCATTCTCTTTCTGTCGAACGGAGATCTATTTCTGACCTCTCAGTGACTAATGATCGAGTGAGACACAAATTGTTTAGTTCGGATCCTTCCAGTAAAAAAGGGCAGGGGATTCTTGATTATTCAGGACCTGATCGAATCATATCTAATGGTTATTGGAATTTCCTATATCCTGCCATTCTCCACGAGAATTCTGATTTATTGGCGAAAAGGCGAAGAAATAGATTCATCATCCCATTCCAATATGATCAAGAACGGGAGAAAGAACTAATGCTCCGTTCTGGTATCTCGATTGAAATACCCATAAATGGGATTTTACGTAGAAATAGTATTCTTGCTTATTTCGACGATCCCCGATACAGAAGAAGTAGTTCAGGAATTA